ATGCTACCTAGTATCGTCATAATATCAGCCAATTTCATTCTTTTAACTAACTGCGGAAGAATTTGCAAGTTGATAAAACCAGGCGGTCTAATTTTCCATCTCCAAGGAAAAACACTCCGATCTCCTATCAGAAAAATTCCTAATTCTCCTTTTGGTGCTTCGACTCTTACATAAAGTTCTTGCTTGGACAATTCAAAAGTAGGAGAAGGTTTTTTACTAATAAATCGATATTCAAAATCATTCCATTCAGGGTCTTTTATTCTATCAAAGCGGCGGCTTTCTAAATTCTCATAGGGTCCCCCTGGAATTCCTTCCAGAGCCTGCTGGATAATTTTTATAGATTCTGTCATTTCGCCAATTCGTACTAAATACCGAGCTAATGAATCCCCCTCTTTTTGCCATTGAATCTCCCAATCAAATTCCTCGTAACACTCATAACGATCAACTTTACGAAGATCCCATTGTATTCCGGAAGCTCGTAGCGTTGGTCCCGACAAACCCCAGTTTAGTGCCTCTTCTCCGCCAATAATGCCTACGCCCTCAACCCGTTCTAAAAAAATAGGATTCCGTGTAATAAGCTTTTGATATTCAGCAACCCCGGTTAAAAAATAATCGCAAAAATCCAAACATTTATCTATCCAGCCATGAGGTAGATCAGCAGCGACTCCTCCAATACGAAAAAAATTATGCATCATGCGCATGCCGGTAGCCGCTTCAAATAGGTCATATATCAATTCTCGTTCTCGAAAAATATAGAAGAAAGGAGTCTGCGCCCCAATATCTGCCATAAAAGGACCAAGCCATAACAAATGGGAAGCGATACGACTCAACTCCAACATAATAGCTCTGATATAGCTAGCCCTTTTAGGTACTTGAATATTCCCTAACTGTTCGGGCCCGTTTACGGTTATTGCTTCTGTGAACATAGTAGCTAAATAATCCCAACGTGTTACATAAGGCAAATATTGTATAATTGTTCGATTTTCCGCAATTTTCTCCATCCCTCTATGTAAATAACCCAATACTGGTTCACAGTTAATAACATCTTCACCATCGAGAGTAACGATCAGTCGAAGAACACCATGCATTGATGGGTGGTGAGGGCCCATATTGACTATCATGAGGTCTTTTCTTGTAGTTGGTGGAATCATAAGTTTTTCTCGAGTCATTCTTCCATGCATTGCTGAAAGTAAAAAGAAAGAAGTTCATCAAAATTTAAACGACTAAGCTCAAACGGTCTCACGCTTCAAAATTAACGAGTTTTTATCTCTCGAATATCCAACTCCCCAATTAATTCTTTATAGCGCCCCCTATTTATTTTTGACAAATAGGCCAGCAGTCGTTGACGTTTTCCCAAAATTTTTCGCAAACCTCGCTGAGATGAAAAGTCTTTTTTGTGCAATTCCAAATGGGAAGTGAGTTTCCTTATTTTAGTGGTGAAACTGAATACTTGAAATTCAACGGATCCCCTGGTTTCTTTGTTTTCTTTTTGAGAAATAACCGAAATCGATGAATTTTTGACCATAAAAAAACGCCCCTTGCCTTTTTTACAGATATGGATTTTACCGATCAGTAATAATAATGCCATTAATTTGAATGTGGTATATACAAGAATCTAATCAAAATTTCTTTATGAACTCCTAATTTCCTGAATTCAAATCAATCAATCCAATTTTGAATTGGTTTTCTATAGGAATATAAAGGTTGGTACATTTTTTGATCGAAGAATTTACACCTAAAATAAAGAAGGTTCCGTTGATTCATTTCGAGATCGAATTCAGACATTATTCATTTGATATTGGATACTAGAATGAAATGTGAGATAAGACACCTGATCTGTGTATTTGTTTGCTTTCATATACCCTATTCATATACCCTATTATATATATAGGGTATAGGATATACAGAAAAGTGTATTATCAAAAAATTTTCAATCGTGGATACATCTGTATCCTTAACATACCGAAACGGCTGCCATTATTGGTATCAAACCAATAACGATTCATACAAGCTAAATCTTCTAATCGATAATTAGGCCAAAGAAAGAGTTTTAATTTCATTAATTGATTTTTATCTCTATGAAGATGGTTATTGTCATGTAAAACTTGGCTGCTGCTTTTTACGTTCCAAAATACCGGATTTTGATCTATATAATTTCTCTTTTTTGAATTGAAACAAATTAGAATTCTCAATTTTCTACGACGTCTAAAGGATAAAATATTTTCGGGAACAAGTAAATCAAAATTATTGTTAGAAGCATGTCCTTGCTCTTGGTATTTTTGATGCTTATTCTTATGAACCAACGAAATACCCACGGTTTGATACATAATAAATTGCCCATCTTTTTGTTCAGACAGACGAATGGGTTCTAGAATAAATACTCCCTTCTGCATAAATTCTGAAAGAGTTAAATTATTATTAATCATTAAATCCAAACTCATTTGTTCCTTTTGAATCGAGGATATAGTAATTTTTGTTAAATCTATCAGTTTATGCAGGAAACAATATACATTGATATTATTGATCATTCTTTCATTCAAAGTCTCATCCCCTCGCAATTGAAAAAGCAAATAACGTTTCATGAACAAACGGAGTTCTGCTTTCGTGTATTGTTTTTTATTTTTCCCTTTTTTCATGTTCGATCTTGCATAATTTTCTTCCATATCTTTTTGGGGTGAGAGAACGGATCTCCGCTCTCCTCGACTTGTCGGTTCTTTTTCTTCTTGATTTCGATGCTTTTTATTTGATGCTATCAAAAAATTGCCCTTTTCGTTGATCTTTTTATTTGCACTTCTATTTAAATTTAAAAGAAGTAATTTGCTTGGTATAAACCAAGGTTTTATTTTATATGTCTTATAAATTAACAAAAATTCTGAGAAGAACCAAAGTTCTAGATTGGATATGGGATGCTTTAGCATTTTTTCATTCATTCCCATCCAATCGTAAAACCCCTTGTGAGAGTTTGGTAAATTGATCTCTGGAATCTGAAGATAAAAAAAATATTTTTTAGAAATTATTTGAGAATTTTTAGTACGAACTTGAGTATTTTGATTCCTATTGGTATCGATTATGATCCAGGCCTCAATATCGACTTTTTGTATAAGATCAAATTGAAAAATTTTCCAATCAAAATATTTTCTATCGGCCGGTTTTTCCATATGGATCTTTCCTAGATCATTTTTAATAGGGATGTTCCTCAGCATAGTAACAAAGTTTTTTTTAGGCGTGTTATAATAAATTTCTTGTTTCGTATTTCCTTGAAGGGGAGATCCATAAAAAAAGCATTCCGTTTTCTTTTCATAATGAATAAATTTATATGATAAAAGATCAGATCGATAGTATTTTATAAAATTATCTTTTTGATTAGATAATGAATATACTTCAAATTTTTTTTGTTTTTTGGAATTCATTAATGGGTTTTTTTCATATGAATGCCGTTTGCTAAAATTTTCCTTTTTAGCTATACGCTGCTGACGAAATGTATTTCGCCATTTTTCTGGTATTAATCTAGACCATCCAATCTGAGATAAATGGTATTGATAATGTCCTCTTAACCAGCTTTTCCATGGATTCATTTCATAACTCGGAAGTTTGTTATCTGCTGATTTCGAATCAAGCATTCCTTGTGTTTCAAAAGAATCCTTTATTTTAGCCTTAAGCAAAAAGGGGATTCGTTGATATTGAACAACAAATCTTAACGAGTTAATAACTTGGATTTTTCCTAATTTATAAAATACATATGGTTGTGGCACGTAGGATAAGTCATAAAAAATATGTGAATTTGCTTTAATATTACTAATATTCTCAAGTTCCTTTCTTAGAATTATACTCGAAATAGACAGAATTGTAGTTTTCTTTTTTTTATTAATTCTTTCTTGTTTTCTTTCATTATTGTAAATGGATTTATCAATAATTTTTTTTGTTAATTTAAGAAAAAGTTTTGTATTTATTCTGGCAATATTAATGATATATAAAAATATATCCGTGTATATTTTTTCAATGAAAAATTTTACAAAGGGGGATAATTTACAGATTAATCGAGCATTTCTTCTTTTTAACATTTTTAACATTTGCTGTTTTTCTAATTTTTTAGCATTATAACTTGTAGGACTAAGATTATTTATTCTTGGAGTTACTTTTTTTTTCTCTTTTGTGATTCTTTCTATTTGATTTCGAATTGTACTTGTTCTATCAGCCAGATCCTTCATTTTTTTTTCTGTCAACGAAGAGTTTGTCCAACTCGGAGATGCAATTTGAATTTGACTAAATGATTCGTGAATCGTTTGATTGTTTATTATGGAATCTTTTTCTTCTTTAATTTCGCTTGATTTATCGACTCCGACTTCTCTTAATCTAAATAATAGAATTGGATTTACTTTTGAAAGTTCTTTTATTATTCTTTTTCTAAAAAAAACACTTTGGATAACCCATTTTTTTGTTTCTTTTGAAACTTTTCGAAGTAATTTTATTTTTACTTTGAAAACTGTTAGAACTCGAAAATACTTCTTTTTCAATTTTCCAATTTTTTTTGCGAATTCCTTTAAAATGGGTTTAATAAAGGAAGGTTTTTTTCGGGGTGAAGAAAAGGGGAGTTCCGTTTCCATTCCCCAAACTGTTAAAAAACAATAATCACCTTTTGTCTTTTTCATTAGATCTTTCTGAGAGGATCGTAGTTTCGATTTGTGCGAAGGTTTCAGACAGAAAGGAAATACGATTTTTATTTGAATACCTTCTGTCAACCAATTTTTTGGAAATTCGGTTTCGGATAATGGAATACCATTAGAGGTGCATTTAATATGGATCTCTTTATTCCATTCTTGGAAATCCTCAGACCATTCAGGACGTTGCAATAGGAATATACGTCCAACATTTTTGGCAATTATCAATGAAGGGAATAGAATATATTTTCTAAAAATAGATTGAGTTAGTAACACGCAACCTCTTATTGCTTGCGCAAATGGAATACGATTCCAATCCTCTGCGACTTTTATTCGTGCTTT